AATGAATTGCCTGATAAAAAGGATTACCTTGATAGGGTAAATCATGTAATAATATTACATTCATTATATTTAATAGAATTAAACTATTTCTAAAAGTATCAAAAACTTTTGTGCATCATACACCAAAATATATTAAAAAAGATAAGCTAATTAAGCTACTGGGTTCATACCCCATTTATAAAGGTTCTAATCCTTTTCTTTTTAATTTTTAATAATTCATCAAAAATTATATTTTTCGGTATTTTAATAATAGGAACCTTAATTTCTATTTCAGCTAATTCTTGATTGGGAGCTTGAATAGGACTAGAAATTAATTTATTAGCTTTTATTCCCTTAATAAGAGATAATAAATTAATATCAACAGAAGCTTCATTAAAATATTTTTTAACTCAAGCATTAGCTTCTTCAGTATTTTTATTTGCAGTAATTTTATTTCTTTTAAATTCAAGAAAATCTCACTCAAATTATTTTATAGAAATAATAATTTTTTCTGCTCTTCTTTTAAAAAGAGGATCAGCCCCTTTTCATTTTTGATTCCCTAATGTTATAGAAGGATTATCTTGATTAAATGCATTAATTTTAATAACTTGACAAAAAATTGCTCCTTTTATATTAATTTCTTATATTATTTTTAAACCATTAATTATTACAAGAATTATTCTATCAAGATTAGTAGGTGCATTAGGAGGTTTGAATCAAACTTCTCTACGTAAATTAATGGCTTATTCATCTATCAACCATTTAGGTTGAATGCTGGCAGCTATATATAACAGAAATATTTTATGAATAGTATATTTTTTATTTTATACATTTTTAACATTTTCTATAATTTTTATATTTAATATATTTAAAATTTCACAAATTAATCAATTATTTTCAATATTTTTTCATTCAAAAATTATAAAATTCTTTTTATTTTTTAATTTACTTTCATTAGGGGGATTACCTCCATTTTTAGGATTTTTTCCAAAATGGGTTGTCATTCAATCCTTAACTATTAATAATCAATTATTTTTATTAACTTTTATAGTATTAATAACATTAATTACATTATATTTTTATATACGATTATGTTACAGAGCCTTTATATTAAATTATTATGAAAATAATTGATTAATAATATCTTCTTATAAATTAACAACTATAAAAATTTTTATAATTTGTTCTTTTTTTTCTTCATTTGGATTATTTTTGATTTCTTCTCTATATTTCATATATTAAATAAGGCTTTAAGTTAAATAAACTAATAGCCTTCAAAGCTATAAATATAAGAATAATCTTTTAAGCCTTAGTAAATTATTTACTCCTTTAGAATTGCAGTCTAATGTCATTATTGACTATAAAGCCAGTTGATTAAAGAGAATATTTCTCATAAATAGATTTACAGTCTATTGCCTAAACTTCAGCCATTTAATCGCGACAATGATTATTTTCAACTAATCATAAAGATATTGGAACCCTATATTTCATTTTTGGTGCATGATCTGGAATAGTTGGTACTTCACTAAGTATTTTAATTCGAGCTGAATTAGGACATCCTGGAGCATTAATTGGAGATGATCAAATTTATAATGTAATTGTAACAGCTCATGCTTTTATTATAATTTTTTTTATAGTAATACCTATTATAATTGGAGGATTTGGAAATTGATTAGTTCCCCTTATATTAGGAGCTCCTGATATAGCTTTTCCTCGAATAAATAATATAAGTTTTTGACTTTTACCTCCTGCATTAACTTTATTGTTAGTAAGTAGTATAGTAGAAAATGGGGCTGGAACAGGATGAACTGTTTATCCTCCGTTATCTTCAAATATTGCTCATGGAGGAGCTTCTGTTGATTTAGCAATTTTTTCTTTACATTTAGCAGGAATTTCTTCTATTTTAGGAGCAGTAAATTTTATTACTACTGTTATTAATATGCGATCAACAGGAATTACATTTGATCGAATACCATTATTTGTATGATCTGTAGTAATTACAGCTCTTTTATTATTATTATCTCTACCAGTTTTAGCTGGAGCTATTACTATATTATTAACAGATCGAAATTTAAATACATCATTCTTTGATCCTGCCGGAGGAGGAGATCCAATTTTATACCAACATTTATTTTGATTTTTTGGGCACCCTGAAGTTTATATTTTAATTTTACCTGGATTTGGAATAATTTCACATATTATTAGTCAAGAATCAGGGAAAAAGGAAACATTCGGGTCTTTAGGAATAATTTATGCTATATTAGCAATTGGTTTATTAGGATTTATTGTATGAGCTCATCATATATTTACTGTTGGAATAGACGTTGATACTCGAGCATATTTTACTTCAGCTACAATAATTATTGCTGTTCCTACAGGAATTAAAATTTTTAGTTGATTAGCAACTCTTTATGGAACTCAATTAAATTATTCTCCAGCTACATTATGAGCTCTAGGATTTGTATTTTTATTTACAGTTGGAGGATTAACAGGAGTGGTTTTAGCTAATTCATCTGTTGATATTATTCTTCATGATACATATTATGTAGTAGCTCATTTTCATTATGTATTATCTATAGGAGCTGTATTTGCTATTATAGCAGGATTTGTTCATTGATATCCTCTTTTTACTGGATTAACTATAAATAATAAAATACTAAAAAGTCAATTTATTATTATATTTATTGGAGTAAATTTAACTTTTTTTCCACAACATTTCTTAGGATTAGCAGGTATGCCACGACGATACTCAGATTATCCTGATGCTTATACAACTTGAAATGTTGTATCAACTATTGGTTCAACAATTTCATTATTAGGAATTTTATTTTTCTTTTTTATTATTTGAGAAAGACTAGTATCTCAACGACAAGTTTTATTCCCAGTTCACCTTAATTCTTCAATTGAATGGCTTCAAAATACCCCGCCAGCTGAACATAGTTATTCTGAATTACCTTTATTAACTAATTTCTAATATGGCAGATTAGTGCAATGGATTTAAGCTCCATATATAAAGTATTTTACTTTTATTAGAAACAAATGTCAACATGAGCAAATTTAGGTTTACAAGACGGTTCTTCCCCTTTAATAGAACAATTAATCTTTTTTCATGATCACGCACTTTTAATTTTAGTAATAATTACTGTTTTAGTAGGATATTTAATATTTATATTATTTTTTAATAAATATGTAAATCGATATTTACTTCACGGACAAACTATTGAAATTATCTGAACAATTTTACCTGCTATTATTTTACTATTTATTGCATTCCCTTCTCTTCGACTATTATATTTATTAGATGAAATTAATGAACCTTCAATTACTTTAAAGGCTATTGGACATCAATGATATTGAAGTTATGAATATTCAGATTTTGCTAATGTAGAATTTGATTCTTATATAATTCCTACTAATGAATTATCATTAGATAGTTTTCGTTTATTAGATGTAGATAATCGAGTTGTATTACCTATAAATTCTCAAGTTCGAATTTTAGTTACAGCTGCAGATGTAATCCATTCTTGAACAATTCCTGCCTTAGGTGTAAAAGTTGATGGAACACCTGGTCGATTAAATCAAACAAATTTTTTAATTAATCGACCCGGATTATTTTATGGTCAATGTTCAGAAATTTGTGGAGCTAATCATAGTTTTATACCAATTGTAATTGAAAGAATTCCAGTAAATTATTTTATTAAATGAATCTCTAATAATGTAAATTCTTCATTAGATGACTGAAAGCAAGTACTGGTCTCTTAAACCATTCTATAGTAAATTAGCACTTACTTCTAATGAAAAAAAAATTAGTTAAAATTATAACATTAGTTTGTCAAACTAAAATTATCAATTTATTGATATTTTTTAATTCCTCAAATAGCTCCTATTGGTTGATTAAGTTTATTTATTATTTTTTCAATTACATTTGTAATTTTTAATATAATAAATTATTATTCATTTATTCCTTCTATACCTAAATCTAACTTAATTAATAAAACACAAGTAAAAACTTCATTAAATTGAAAATGATAACAAATTTATTTTCTGTATTTGACCCTTCTTCTAGTATCTTCAATTTATCATTAAATTGATTAAGTACTTTTTTAGGAATTTTAATAATCCCATCTATATATTGATTAATACCTTCCCGATACCATATTTTTTGAAATAATATTCTATTAACCCTTCACAAGGAATTTAAAACTCTTTTAGGGCCTATAGGAGCAAATGGATCTACTTTTATTTTCGTTTCTTTATTCTCAATAATTTTATTTAATAATTTTATAGGTTTATTTCCATATATTTTTACTAGTACAAGTCATTTAACTTTAACTCTTACTTTAGCTCTACCTTTATGATTATGTTTTATATTATTTGGATGAATTAATAATACTCAACATATATTTGCACATTTAGTACCTCAAGGTACACCTGCAGTTTTAATACCATTTATAGTATGTATTGAAACAATTAGTAACGTAATTCGACCAGGTACATTAGCTGTTCGATTAACTGCTAATATAATTGCTGGACATTTATTATTAACTTTACTAGGAAATACTGGTCCTGGAATACCTTCAATTTTATTAGGTTTATTAATTGTTACACAAATTGCGTTATTAGTTTTAGAATCAGCTGTTGCTATAATTCAATCTTATGTATTTGCTGTTCTTAGAACACTATACTCTAGAGAAGTAAATTAATGTCAACTCACTCAAATCACCCATTTCATTTAGTAGATTATAGTCCATGACCTTTAACAGCATCAATTGGAGCAATAACAACTGTTGCTGGTTTAGTAAAATGGTTCCATCAATACGATTTATCTTTATTTATTTTAGGAAATATTATCACTGTTTTAACAGTATATCAATGATGACGTGATGTATCCCGAGAAGGGACATTCCAAGGTCTTCATACTAACGCAGTAATCACTGGATTACGATGAGGAATAATTTTATTTATTCTATCAGAAGTATTATTTTTTGTATCTTTTTTCTGAGCTTTTTTCCATAGAAGTTTATCACCATCAATTGAATTAGGAGCAATGTGACCACCTATAGGAATCACTCCTTTTAATCCATTTCAAATTCCTTTATTAAATACAGTAATTTTATTAACTTCAGGAATTACTGTAACTTGAGCTCATCATAGTCTTATAGAGGGAAATCATTCTCAAGCTACTCAAAGATTATTTTTTACAGTATTATTAGGAGTATATTTTACAATTCTACAAGCATATGAATATATTGAAGCCCCATTTACAATTGCAGACTCAGTTTATGGATCAACTTTTTTTATAGCAACAGGATTTCATGGAGTTCATGTATTAATTGGAACAACCTTTCTATTAGTATGTTTAATTCGACATTTAAATAATCACTTTTCAAAAAATCACCACTTTGGATTTGAAGCAGCTGCTTGATATTGACACTTTGTTGATATTGTTTGATTATTTCTTTATATTTCAATTTATTGATGAGGAGGATAATTAATTATCTATATAGTATAAAAAGTATATTTGACTTCCAATCATATGGTCTATTATTAATAGTATAGATAATTTTTTCAATTTTAACAATAAGCTCTATTATTATACTAATTTCTGTAGTAGTGATATTACTTGCATCAATTTTATCAAAAAAAACTATTGTAGATCGAGAAAAAGCATCTCCATTTGAATGTGGGTTTGATCCTAAATCCTCTTCTCGACTACCATTTTCACTACGATTTTTTTTAATTACAATCATTTTCTTAATTTTTGATGTAGAAATTGCTTTAATTTTACCAATTATCTTAATTATTAAATTTTCTAATTTAATAGCTTGAACAATTACATCAATTATTTTTATTTTAATTTTACTATTAGGATTATACCACGAATGAAATCAAGGTATATTAAATTGATCAAATTAATAGGGTTGTAGTTAATTATAACATTTGATTTGCATTCAAAAAGTATTGATTTTTCAATCTACCTTGAATATGAAGCGATATATTGCAATTAGTTTCGACCTAATCTTAGGTAATTTTACCCTTATTCTAATTAATTGAAGCCAAAAAGAGGCTTATCACTGTTAATGATAGAAATGAGTTCGTACTCCAATTAAAGAAGTATGATGTTCAAGTAAAAGCTGCTAACTTTTTTCTTTTAATGGTTAAATTCCATTTATACTTCTAATGTTTATATAGTTTAATAAAAACATTACATTTTCATTGTAAAATTAAAATACTTTTTTTTATAAATTACTAAATTAAATTCACTATTCAAAGATAATATTATCTCCCTAACATCTTCAGTGTCATACTCTAATTATAAGCTATTTGAATAAAAACAAATTATATAAATATATAAAATTACAATTCAAAAAATAAAACTCAGTAAATAAATCTTTAAATTATTATTTTGCAATATTTGATTTATTTGAGAATTTTTAATTAAATTTAAATAAAGTTGTTGACCCCCAAAATATTCAGATCAACCCTGATCAAAAGATTTAACTACTATTTTACCCATAATTAAAGGATAATTAATAATTCCATAAGTAGAAATATAAGGTATAAATCATATAGATCCTAAAAAATAAGATATATTATAATTATTTAAAGCCTTATTAAAAAAAAATAAAGAAATATTAGAAATTAAATAACCACTAACTCCTCCTACAATACAAACAAATAAAGTTAATAACTTTAAAGTACTAGGTAAAACTACAACAACTGGAGTTGAGAAAATTAATCAACTTAATATTCTACCTCCAAAAATTCTTAAAATCAATAAACCTAATATACTTTTCAATATAACTCAACCTTCATCATTTAATATATTTAAAGAAGAAAAATTAGAATCTCCAGTTATTGTATAATAAACTAAACGAAAAGAATAACAAACTGTTAAACCAGTAGAAAAAAAATATAGAAAAAAAGAAAATAAATTAATATAAGATAAAGAAACAGTTTCTAAAATTAAATCCTTAGAATAAAATCCAGCTAAAAAAGGTATTCCACATAAAGCTAAATTAGCTACATTAAAACAAGAAGAAGTTAAAGGTATTATTATTCTTAATCTTCCTATCAATCGAATATCTTGAGAATTATTTATATTATGAATAATAGCACCTGCACATATAAATAATAATGCCTTAAATAAAGCATGGGTTAATAAATGAAAAAATGCTAATTTATAAAATCCTATAGATAAAATTCTTATTATTAATCCTAATTGTCTCAATGTAGATAATGCAATAATTTTTTTTAAATCAAATTCATAATTAGCCCCTAATCCAGCTATAAATATAGTAAGACCAGATAATAATAACAATAAATTTCCTAATCATGAATTTCTTAATAAAATATTAAACCGAATTAATAAATATACCCCTGCAGTAACCAAAGTAGAAGAATGAACTAAAGCAGAAACAGGAGTAGGAGCAGCTATAGCAGCAGGCAATCAGGAAGAAAATGGAATTTGAGCTCTTTTAGTTATAGCAGCTAATATCACTAATCCACCAATAATTATTATTTCTAAATCATTTTGCATTACTTCTAAATAAAAAATATAATTTCAACTCCCATAATTTAATATTCAAGCAATTGCTAATAATAAAGCAACATCTCCAATTCGATTAGATAAAGCAGTTAATATACCAGCATTATAAGATTTTACATTTTGAAAATAAATAACTAAACAATAAGAAACTAATCCTAAACCATCTCACCCTAATAAAATTCTAATTAAATTTGGTCTAATAATTAATAATATTATAGAAGTAACAAACATAAGAACTAATATAATAAACCGATTAATTTTATAATCTCTTTCTATATATTCTTTTCTATAAAAAATAACTAAACAAGAAATTATTAAAACAAAAGATATAAAAATTAATCTTATTCAATCTAATAATAAAGTTATAACAATACTTATAGAATTTATTGAAACTACTTCTCATTCAATAAAAACTACATAATCATTTATAATAAAAATTATTCCAAATAAAAAAGATATTAATCTAAAAAAAAATAAACTTACAAAACTAATTGTACAAATTGATAAATATTTCACGATTTAAAAAGATATAAATTCTTATCATTGACACCACAAATCAATATTTTTATTAAACTATTTAAATATAATCATAATATACATATATCCCCCTTTAAAATTAATAAATTTAAAGGAAATCAATGTAAAAATAAAAGTAAAAATTCACGAACTGTCCCCCCTCTAAATGAATAGGTACCAGAAAAAATTTTCCCATGTTGACTATATGCATATAAATATAAAGTATAAGCAGCTCTAAAAAAAGATAATAGAGATAATATTAATATAGAAATTCATGATCATCTTACAATACTATTAATTAAAGAAATTTCCCCTAATAAATTTAAAGTAGGAGGAGCCGCTATATTAGCAGAACTTAATAAAAATCATCATAAAGCTATTGAAGGTATAAAATTTAATATACCCTTATTAATAAATAAACTTCGTCTTCCTATACGCTCATATGAAATATTTGCTAAACAAAATAATCCTGAAGAACATAATCCATGAGCAATTATTAAAGTATAAGAACCACAAAGACCTATATAAGTTATAGTTATTAACCCAGCTAATACAATTCCTATATGAGCAACTGAAGAATAAGCAATTAAAGCCTTTAAATCTGTTTGCCGTAAACAAATTAATCTTACTAAAACACCACCTACTAATCTAATTCTAACCCAAATAAAATTAAATTTTAGACCTATCAATTGTAAAAAAGGAAAAACTCGTAATAATCCATAGCCCCCTAATTTAAGTATAATTCCAGCTAAAATTATAGACCCAGAAACTGGGGCTTCTACATGAGCCTTAGGTAATCATAAATGAACTAAAAATATAGGTATTTTTACTAAAAAAGCTAAAACTAATGAAAAATATAAAATTTCATAATTAAATATATAATTATTTAATAAATAAAAATTTAAAGTACCAGTATTATTATATAAATAAAAAATCCCTACAAGTATAGGTAAAGAAACTAATAATGTATAAAATAAAAGATATACTCCAGCTTGTAAACGTTCAGGTTGATACCCCCAACCTAAAATTAAAAATAATGTAGGAATTAAACTTCTTTCAAAAAATAAATAAAATATAAATAAACTTATTCTTCTAAATGTAAGAACTAATAAAACTAATAATAAAATAATATTTAATAAAAATAAATTAGTATAATTTCTATATTTATAAATTGATTCACTTGCTATTAATATTAAAGAAATAATTCACAAACTTAATAAAATTAAACCATAAGAAATTATATCACAACCAAATAAATAAGAAATCGTCATAAAATAATTTCTATATATATTTATTAAAATAAAAATAAATCTTAATAGAAATAAAAATCTTTGAACCATTCAATACACATTATTTATTAAACATAATGGAAATAAAAATAAAATTCTAATAATAATTTTTAACATTGCAAAATATTAAATCTTTGAAAATAATCATTTCCATGAGTACGAATTATTGAAACTAAAATAGAAAGACCTAAAGCACCTTCACATACACTAAACGTTAAAAATATTATACTAAAAAAATTTTCATAGTTTAATATATTTAAATAAATAAATAATAAAAGAAATAAACTTAAAACAATATATTCTAAACTTAATAATATCGACAGTAAATGTTTTCGATTAGAAACAAAAGTAAATACTCCTATAATAAATAAAATTCTTGGTAAACTTCAATTTAAAATTATTATCATTAGTTTTAATAGTTTAATAAAAACATTGGTCTTGTAAATCAAAAATAAGATTATTTCTTTTAAAACTTCAAGAGAAAAGAAAATTCTTTATCATTAATCCCCAAAATTAATATTTTAATTAAACTACCTCTTGATATTATACAATGAATTTTAATATCTCTTTTATTCATCTTTAATTTTATTTTTATAAATATAAAACATCCTTTAGCCATAGGTTTAACTTTACTAATTCAAACAACATTAGTATGTTTAACATCAGGATTAATGACAAAAAGATTCTGATTCTCTTATATTTTATTTTTAGTATTTTTAGGAGGAATACTAGTTTTATTTATTTATGTAACTTCTTTAGCCTCAAATGAAATATTTTCATTTTCAATTAAATTATTATTTATTTCTTTAATTATTTTTATATTATCAATAACTACTTTATTTTTTATAGATAAAAATATTTTATTGCAATACTTTAATTTAGAAACTCAATCAATTTCTAACATAAATTCTTATTTAATAGAAAATTCTTTATCTTTAAATAAATTATATAATTATCCTACTAATTTATTAACAATTTTATTAATAAATTATCTATTAATCACTTTAATTGCTGTAGTAAAAATTACAAATTTATTTAAGGGACCTTTACGACCTATATTTAACTAATGAATAAACCTTTACGAATTAAACACCCCATTTTAAGAATTGCAAATAATGCTTTAGTAGATCTACCTGCTCCTATTAATATTTCTTCATGATGAAATTTTGGATCATTATTAGGATTATGTTTAATTATTCAAATTCTTACAGGACTATTTTTAGCTATACATTATACAGCAGACGTAAATATAGCATTTAACAGAGTTAATCATATTTGTCGAGATGTAAATTATGGTTGATTTTTACGAACTATACATGCTAATGGTGCATCATTTTTCTTTATTTGTATTTATCTACATGTAGGACGAGGTATATATTATGGATCTTATTTATATACACCTACATGATTAGTAGGTGTAATCATTTTATTCCTAGTAATAGGAACAGCTTTTATAGGTTACGTATTACCTTGAGGTCAAATATCATTTTGAGGAGCTACAGTAATTACAAATTTATTATCAGCAGTACCTTACCTAGGAATTGATTTAGTTCAATGGGTATGAGGAGGATTTGCTGTAGATAATGCAACTCTTACACGATTTTTTACATTCCATTTTATTTTACCATTTATTGTTTTAGCAATAACAATAATTCATTTATTATTTTTACATGAAACTGGATCAAATAACCCAATAGGATTAAATTCTAATATTGATAAAATTCCTTTCCACCCATATTTTACATATAAGGACGTAGTAGGATTTATTATTATATTAATAATTTTAATTTTATTAGTTTTAATCAGACCAAATTTATTAGGGGACCCAGATAATTTTATTCCAGCTAACCCTTTAGTTACTCCAGTTCATATTCAACCTGAATGATATTTTTTATTTGCATATGCTATTTTACGATCTATTCCTAATAAATTAGGAGGTGTAATTGCATTAGTTTTATCTATTGCAATTTTAGCTATTCTTCCATTTTATCATTTAAGTAAATTTCGGGGAATTCAATTTTATCCAATTAACCAAATTCTATTTTGAAGTATAGTAGTAACAGTAATTTTATTAACTTGAATTGGAGCACGACCAGTTGAAGAACCTTATGTAATAATTGGACAAATTTTAACTGTAGTTTACTTTTCTTACTTTATATTTAATCCTTTAGTAATTAAATGATGAGATAATTTATTAAATTAGTTGATGAGCTTGAAATAAGCATATGTTTTGAAAACATAAGATAGAAATCAAATTTTCTATTAACTTTACTAAAATTAATTCTCTATATTAAATATATTAAAAAAATTTTAAACCCTACAAAAAATAATAAAAAATTTAAAGAAAAAGGTAAGAAACTTTTTCAAGCTAAATATATTAATTTATCATATCGAAAACGAGGTAATGTCCCTCGTACTCAAATAAATATAAAAGAAACAAATGTTAATTTAATATAAAAAAATAATGAAAATACATCTCTACCTAAAAATATTACACAAAATAATATACTTATAAATAAAATTCTAGCATATTCAGCTAAAAAAATTAAAGCAAACCCACCTCTTCTATATTCAACATTAAATCCAGAAACTAATTCTGATTCCCCTTCAGCAAAATCAAAAGGAGTACGATTAGTTTCAGCTAAAGAAATTCTAAATCAAACTAACGCTATTGGAAATATAATAAATAAAAATCAAATAAATTGTTGATATTTATAAAATATTAATATATTATATCCACCAATAAGAAAAATAAAACTCAATAATACTAATGCTAAACTAACTTCATAAGAAATAGTTTGAGCTACAGCTCGCAACCCTCCTAATAAAGCATAGTTAGAATTAGAAGATCAACCAGCGATTATTACAGTATAAACACCTAATCTTGTACAACATAAAAAAAATAATAAACCTAAATTAAAAGAAAATAATTTAACAAATATAGGTATACATATTCATACTAATAAAGATAAAAATAAAGAAAATACAGGAGAAAAATAATATGAAATATAATTAGATAATAAAGGATAAGTTTGTTCCTTAGTAAATAATTTAATTGCATCACAAAAAGGTTGAGGAATCCCTGCAATTCCAACTTTATTAGGACCCTTACGAATTTGAATGTATCCTAATACCTTTCGTTCTAAAAGTGTTAAAAAAGCTACTCTTACTAGTACAAAAATTATTAATAATAAACCTCCAACAATAAATATTAAATTTTCTATAAAAAACAAGTACTATTTGTAATATAAATTACATAAATAAATTCTAAATTTATTGCACTAATCTGCCAAAATAGTATATTATATTAATTATATTCAATTTTAAAATAATAATTTATCAAATATTAGGTCCTTTCGTACTGAAATATTTTAATTTTCTAAAGATAGAAACCAACCTGGCTTACGCCGGTTTGAACTCAGATCATGTAAGAATTTAAAAGTCGAACAGACTCAAAATTTAAGCGGCTACACCTAAAATTATATCTTAATCCAACATCGAGGTCGCAATCTTTTTTATCGATATGAACTCTCCAAAAAAATTACGCTGTTATCCCTAAAGTAACTTAGTTTTTTAATCGTTATTAACGGATCAAATATTCATAAATTAATGATTTAAACAATTAAAAGTTTATTAAATTTTAATATCACCCCAATAAAATATCATTAATTATTATAATAAAAATTATCTATACAATTATAAAAATTTAAATATAAAGATTTATAGGGTCTTCTCGTCTTTTAAATAAATTTTAGCTTTTTGACTAAAAAATAAAATTCTAGTATAAATTCTTATGAAACAGTTAATATCTCGTCCAACCATTCATACCAGCCTTCAATTAAAAGACTAATGATTATGCTACCTTTGCACAGTTAGTATACTGCGGCCATTTAAAAATTTCAGTGGGCAGGTTAGACTTTAAAAAAAATTCAAAAAGACATGTTTTTGTTAAACAGGCGAACATTATTTTTGCCGAGTTCTTTATAAAAACTTTTCAATTATTTTTATTTATACAATTATATATACTAATTTTATCATAATTTTTTTATTTTTTTAATTAAAATAAATACTTTAATAAAAATTTAAAATAAAATAAATAATACACATTATAAAATAAATTATAACACTTTTATTAACAATAGCTATTTCTAAGCTTATGTTTATTAAATTATTTATTAATTTTTAAAAATTTATTTTACAGCTTATCCCATAAAATATTAAAATTAAATAATTATTTAATTAATTCAACTAATTAAATAATATAAAATTTCTAAATTAAATTTATTTCTTAAAGAACTAGATACCTTTAAAAACGAATAACATTTCATTTCTAATATATTATTAAAAATAATTTTATCACATTAACTTTCATAATATATTAACTCTTTTAAAATCGAGAAAATTATTATAAATAATTTTTATTTAATAAACCCTGATACACAAGGTACAATAAATTAAATTTTCTTTTAAAATAATAATTTTTCAAATTATTTCAATTTTCTTTCACAATACTATTTCACTATAATTAAAATTATTTTTTCTTTATTAAATACTAAAACAAATCAATTTATAATTATTTTTAATAATTTAAATTTTTAAAAAAAAATTAATTAATAAATAAAATTTAATCAATTTATATTGATTTGCACAAAAATCTTTTCAATGTAAATGAAATACTTTACTAAATAAGCTTTAAATTGCATTCTAGGTACACTTTCCAGTACATCTACTATGTTACGACTTATCTTACCTTAATAGTAAGAGTGACGGGCGATGTGTGCATATTTTAGAGCTATAATCAAATTATTAATCTTTATAATTTTACTATCAAATCCACCTTCAATAAATATTTCAAATTTATATTCGTATAAATAAATTTATTGTAACCCATTTCTACTTAAATATAAGCTACACCTTGATCTGATATATTTTCTTTTAAAAAATTCTGAAAATTAACATTCTCATAAAATATTCTAATAACGACGGTATATAAACTGATTACAAACTTAAGTAAGGTCCATCGTGGATTATCGATTACAGAACAGGTTCCTCTGAATAGACTAAAATACCGCCAAATTTTTTAAGTTTCAAGAACATAACTACTACTACCTTAGTTTTTTTTATTACATTTTAAATAATAGGGTATCTAATCCTAGTTTATTATTAAAATTTTCAAGTTTCAATTATTTTTATTAAAAAATATAATAAATTTAAAATTTCACCTAATAAATTTATTTTTATTTTTATATAATCAATTTAACTTTAACTAAAAAAATTTATTTGCATTATTCGTATAACCGCGGCTGCTGGCACAAATTTAGCCAATACTCTTTAATATTACTATTTCTAAGTTTCCTTAATTAATAATATTAATTACTGCGAATAAAAAATTATTTATATATTATTAAAATAAATAAAAAACCTCACAAAAATTTACATATAAATTAAACTAATAATAAATTTATAAGCCAAAATAAAACTTTATTCAAAAAAATTTTTTTTTATATTTATTATATAAAATTAATTAAAATTAATATAAATAAATTAAAATAGTATAATAATTTTAAAATTAAATAAATATTTATAATAACAATTAAATAATTTAAATAATTACAAATTGGTACTAACTCACTAGGAAATTAATTAAATAAATATTCCCTTAAATATAAATTAAATTAAATTCAATCATATATTAAATTAAATCAATTGATTATTCCCTTAAATAAACAATTAAAATAATTTAATTATATATATATATACATATACATATATATAAATTTAAATAAATATTAAATAATTCATTATATAATATTAAATTTAAAATAATTAATTAGATATTCCCTTAAATAAACAATTAAAATTAATTTATATTTTAATATAAATTTATATGTATATTAATTAAATAAATAAAATAAATAAATGTATTAAATTCAATAAATAAATACAATTATAATAATATAATTTAGTAAATTTTATAAATATAGGATATATAAATATATAAATTTTAAAAATATAGATTTATAATATATATATATAAATAATTTAATTTATTATTAAAATTAATATAAATAATTTAATTTAATAATAGAAAAAAAACCCGAATTTTTTTTTTTTTTTTTATATTAAAAATTTAAAATTATAATATAAATTTCATTTAATAAAATATTTATATTAAAAAATGAAATTTTTGAATTTAAGTTCATAACTAATAAGATTAATAGATATCTATATATATATAAATATTTAATTAATTAATAGATATCTATTAATCTAGACTAAAAAAAAAATTTAATTCAATTAAGTATTTCAGTTTATTAAATATTAATATATTTTTATTTATCTAATTATTTTGTAGATTTTTTCATATATATATATAAATAATTTAATAATAAATGTTATATTTATATATATATATATAAATTATTTATAATTAATTAAATTATATATATATATATTCATAATTTAATATTAATATAAATTAATGAATAAATATATATAAATATATATATATATATATATATGCAAAATTTAATTATTTATATACTTATATAATTTTAATATACTAATTTTAATTATATAAATTAATTTAAACTTAATTTATAATTTAATTTAACTACAAAAAAATAAATATAAAGAAAAAAAAAAAAAAAAGAGGTAAGAAAATATACTTGAAAAATCAATAAAAGAGGTAAGAAAATATACTTGAAAAATCAATAAAAGAGGTAAGAAAATATACTTGAAAAATCAATAAAAGAGGTAAGAAAATATACTTGAAAAATCAATAAAAGAGGTAAGAAAATATACTTGAAAAATCAATAAAAGAGGTAAGAAAATATACTTGA